GGTTCATCCCTGTAATAATCGGATGAACTGAGTTGTAGACATGAAAGCGTAAGAACTCAACAGGATCCCCCTCGAATCAGAAAAAAAAGAGGGGGTAGGTCCCGTTGAGCTCTTACTAATTAGAATAATTTATTCGTATAAATGACAAAATGTATCTTTCCGATGTTTCAAAAAACTTCATTTCTTTATAATTATGAATTGCTTCAAAAAGTTGATTCAGAACATATCTTTCGCGATAGTATAGGTCGAGACTTTCAAAGTGAAAAAAAAAGAAAGAGAGAATCACTCGATTCCCTCTTTCTGGATGACACAATCACAATATAACAATAATATATTTCTATCGATCAGATATCACAAACCCTTTAATATACTAATAGAATTTTCTTTAGTTATTTTAATATAAAAAAAATTTATAAGTTCATTGAATTTGTTCACTACTTATGTAATAAATCTAAAAAAAGGTTCTGATAAACCGGGAAAAATTGAAACCAAGAATAGGGATCTTTGACGAACGGGATCAATAATAATTAATTATTTTATTATTTCGACACAAGAACAAGAAAAGGAATTTTTCTGGTGTCGAAGACTAGGAAGACGAATAATCCCTTCTAGAATTTTTTGTTCCCTTCATTTTTTTTCTATTCTCCATTTAATTATCTTATTTTTAATATCTAATCGAATTTTATTCTATTAGAATCAAAATGGATACATTCAATGACATTTCAATCTGACACCAGTGACATAATAATACCGCTCCTATTTGTATTGTAAAAAACAAAGAAATAAAGAAGAGGTAAAATAGTCTTCCTCACAATATCCATACTATGACTAGTAATGCGGTACAAGTCATTCCCGAAATAGGGTAGAAAAAGAATATAAGCAAAAACAAGGAAAAGGTTTTTCATAATTTTTTGATCATACATAATTAAATTATAGAATTGCCAACAAGAATTTGGTTTTGTTTACGAACTTGATGTTGATAAATCCGCAGATTTAGAAATTCATTTCGGACAATTGAACCTTCTCAAACTGTTTCTTTTTAAGAACCAAAAATATTTGTGCCAAAATAACAGATGCAAAAAAGAACAAAAGGCCTTGGACACGTAATGGATCTTGAAGGACTATTTCCGCATCTCCCTGACCAAATCCTCCCACATTAGGATTACTCGTTAATGGTTGATCAAGTTTGATAGATTCGCCCTCTGAAACAAGAAGTTCTGGTCCTGGAGGGATAATATCAACCACTTGACGCCCATCCGATGCATCCACTATGGTTATTTCATATCCTCCTTTTTCTTTTCGTATTATTTTGCTTACTATACCTGCTGCTGTAGCATTATAAACATTATTATTACTCTTACTCCCGTCGGGATAAATCTGACCCCTTCCCCTGTTCCCGCCTACGTATATGGGATATTTTAAGAAGTGAACATCTTTCTTAGTCGCAGGGTCCGGGGAAAGAATAGGAAAGGTGATTTCACTATATTTCTGACCAGGAACAGGACCTATAACAAGAATATTTTTTTTAGTGGGACGATAGCTCTGAAAAGACAGATTGCCTATCTTTTCTTTAATCTCGGGAGAAATACGATCGGGGGGGGCTAATTCAAACCCTTCGGGTAAAATCAGAACAGCCCCCACATTCAAACCGCCCTTTTTACCATTCGCAAGAACTTGTTTCAGTTGCATATCATAAGGAATTCGAACAACTGCTTCAAATACAGTATCAGGAAGTACCGCTTGTGGAACCTCGATATCCACGGGCTTATTAGCTAAATGGCAGTTGGCACAGACAATACGGCCGGTTGCTTCTCGTGGATTTTCATAACCCTGCTGTGCAAAAATGGGATATGCATTTGAAACGGGTGCCCAAGTTATTATATATATCATGAGTGATACGGAAATAGATCGAGTAATCTCTTCCTTTATCGAAGAAAAGGTATTTCTAGTTTGCATGGTCCAATCATTGAGCCCAAAAATTTATACAATAAAATTAGGTAGGTCCCTAGTATAGTTCCCTATCCATGATTCTGCTATTTACTGAAATAATGTTACTCGAATATAGGAGGCATCCTTCTGGATGGGTAGAAGGAATAAATAAAATTTTTAATGTTTTACTTATGTACAAAGTAACAAACATTAGATTTTTCAGTCATTCATTGAATGATAAATCACTACAAGTGACGGAGATACACGATTTAAATAACGGAAGATCCAATATTTAAAAATTGTGTCAAGAATGACTGGAAAAGTGGAAACAAGACCGGATATAATTTCATCGTTATGAGAAAATCCAAAATCTTTGTAGACAGAACCAATCATTAGTTCCCAACCATGGGGCGAATGGAATCCTATACATAAATCTGTTAATAAAAGAATAGAAAAAGCTTTTATTGTGTCGCTTAAGTTATATAGGAACTCTTGAACCCAAGAGTTAAGAATAACAAGTTCTTCATTACCAAGAATAGAATAACCGCTTAGAATAACGAAACAGATTATATTTGTCGAGAAGTGCAAAATCGTATGGATACGATCCTCATTGTGCATCTTGATCAATTGGATCGTTTCTTTGTAGATTCCGATACGAAGCTTTTGTAGATGTGTTTCTGGGTATTCCTTTAGCATTTCGTCCAAGAGAAAGAGTTCCTCTAATTCTATAACTTTTTTTATAATACTCTTTTCTTGAATATCATTCAAAAAAATTTCGGATTGCCCAGTATTCCACCAATTAGTAACCCAAGATTCTAGGCTTTTATTAAATGAAAGAGAGATCCACCAGGGCAAAAATACTATAGATGCAAGATATAGAAGGGGAAAGAATTCTTTCTTTTTTGCCATTTTTTCGTCTTTTATTTTTTAATGAACTCACTTCATTCGTTAACTCTCTACACTACTAATATTTATATCAAACATAAGTTCTATTACAAGTCATATGGATACTATTATGAATCCATTCCCTGTTTTTTAGTTTTTGATTTGTGATTCATTGGTTAGTCCTTGAATTTCGAAATAATACAGAAAGAAAATAACAAAGAGTCCACTTTTGTTACTATGGAGTAGATTTACATACGCATAAAAAAAAATTTCGGACAAAGACTGTTTTCTGGCTGTTCCGTATACGTCTGCTTTGGCTCAAATGAGCATTCTGAAGAAATTCCAGTTAAGTTATACTATTACTATGGTCTATAAAAAAGACGATTCTTTCATTTCAGTTTTATCCCTCTTGCTACGAACTAAGAAAGCATTCATTCTGAACTTCATTTTTCAAAAAACTTCAATTGGTACACGCAAGAAATAGGCCAATTCGGCAGCCTTTTGCTCAATTTCTCGTGGGGTCAGATTCTGATCGGTACGAGTCAAGGGAATGGCCCCTTGGCCTCTGATTTCCATATAAAGGACACGACGTGCATAAATACCCTCTTTAACTTCTATTCTAATGGACTGAATGTCTTTCATAAGGAATCGGAGGAAGATTCGACGATTTTTTCCAGGAAACCCCCAACGAAAAATACACACTATTCCTTCTTTTCTATCGAATCGATCATAACCGCTACCTACATTCCACAAAATTGTGCACCACAAATAGGAGCTAATAAAGAGACCTGCGATCCCATAGAAAGACATCACGATCCCCTGTGGAAAAAAAATTATTTGCTGAGACGGAAATAAAGATATCAAATCCCTACCAAGATAGCTGGAAGTTCCAACCAATAAAAACCCTAATGAACCTAAAAAAAGGATAAAGGCCCAGCAGAAATTGCTGATTTTTCGAGATCCTCTTATAAATTCTATCCATATACGTTCTGATCGCCAACTCATACTAGATCTCGTTGCATTTTCTTGGAATTGATAGAATAACAAAAATCCATTTTACTTTTTTTATTTCCGAAGTAACTCTAATCAACTAGCACTATTTTGATGTGAACCTTTACTTTAGGAATAATTCATCGAATTGCTTAGATCTAAAATAATAACATCACCTTTATATGATTCCCTATAGATACCTACATACATATAGATATATTGACTTTACATCTCAAACATTCGTCGCCCGATCTGTTATATATTTTCTATTTTAGAAATACTTATAATTCATTTCCTCAGATATCATGTTTACGCATGTATAATCGCTTATGTTTGGAGTAAGCCACATGTTAGACTCTAGTCTACAAAATAGATAGCTGTGTTATCGTCAAAGTCTAAGTTTTTAAAAAAACATAGACGGCACTAGCATATTTAAAAAATCTTGTTTTTTTGAACATGAAGAGATAAAGAAGCCATTGCAATTGCCGGAAATACTAGGCCCACTAAAGGCACAAAAATAGAGGGTAAGTTGGTGAGAGTTGTCATAGAATGGATACCTCGACTTAATATTTGTACCTGTTATTTATTGTTATATTAATTGTTATATTAATATTTTTACCTGTTATTTATTGATTGTTATAAAAGGTATCTTATAATTATACTAATTCATATATAATTATACTAAGTAATATCTACGTGAGTATATATAGAAAAGGAATGAGGAATGTCGAATTAAATAAATGGACTTACTCATCTTTCGACATGAAATATATGTATCATAATACACTTTTGTATTATTTTATTTATTATATCTTGTCTTATAATTTTTTTTAATAAAATTTAATAAAGATTTTGTTACAAATTCCAAAAAAGTTCGTTATAATCCGATCCAACAACAGGGATTCTTAGTAAAACTAGAGATCCTCTAGAGATGTAGAAAGATGCAAGACTCTATGCCGATATTTGCTATAGTTGAATTATATATACACATGTAATGTAAGAAGGGAGCATGAAATTAATTTTATTCCCCTTTCCAAATTTTTCGGAAGAAAAAATTCGCGCTTTTATTTTGTTTGATAGGGGTTTCCTAATTACTAATCAGGAATATCGGTAAAAAAAATTTCTCCGCATGAGTTTTTCTACAATTTAATCTTATGTTACCAAAGAAAAATCCATTCTTCGAATTTTTTACTTTG